TGAACTAAGTTGAATTATTTCTTCTTAGCTTATTATTACTAAGTATATGATAAGTATATGAAACGTGAATTGTCTTCTTATGACTCACCAATCAGATAGATGAATATCTTTTGAAAGAACTATTCTAGAAACAATCGACCCTCAGACCTAAGCCGTCCAGCTTCATTAATTCATTAATTAAGAGATCTTTTGCACGAGATTGATAAATAATAAAAAAGATATTTCTAGACTCTTCAAATTTCTATGTATACTAAATTACATTACAGTATTCTATTTTTTTATTCTTATTCTATGTCCGTTCTATCTCCCCTTCCTTAAGATCAATCGAAGACTCCTCTGAAAAATAAAAAAGGAGACTTTCTTTTAAAGTCTCCCCTTCACATCCATTTTCTGTCTCATTGTCAGAACAAAAATATCGGATACAAAATTTTTGGTACATGAATTAATGATCTGAAAGAGAGCTAGTAGCAGTGGCTCTTATGTTCTGTTGTGACTTTAAAGAAACCCTTCTCTTTTTATTTTATCTTTTTAGGAACAGAATAACAATTTCTTCCTACTTTCCTACTATATCTATATACATAAAATATAGAAATATAGGATTGAATGGGAAATATCCATAAATTCTTTTGGAGTCAAAGAAATGAAATAAAAAAAGGATCCATTTTCGTCTCTATCAAATTTTTATATCAGAATAGCAGATATAGTCATGATTCAACGGGTCAGATCCACTTACTTTTTATTATTTTTTTTTCTAATCTTTCCCGTGGATTTGATTGATACACTGGAAAAGAGGGCTATGTAGTTTGTTCATTCAAGAGGTAACTTATCATTATTCATAATAATTTAAATTTATTGAACAAATGTTTAACTTGCTAATTATTATACGCTAATTCTAACTCAGTATACTAATACTGTAATGGAGTAATGTCTTATCCCCTTAAGTGACTTTTTACTAGAAATATTCATTTTTTTTATTTCTATTTGAAGGGGGAATAGAAATACTATGGTTGCAATTTTATGAAAAAACCAAAGCCCCTTATCGGATTTGAACCGATGACTTACGCCTTACCATGGCGTTACTCTACCACTGAGTTAAAGGGGCTTATTTCATTTAATTCCTGAATGGATCGCTATGTCGATAATATATCTATATGTACATATTATATTACATATCATATACAGAATATATATACAGAAATACAGACAGCAGCAGTAGACTTTTGTTTGCTAATGTCTTATTCTTGAATAAGAAAATCTTGAATAAAATAATAATAAAATAGATTTACCTAGCAAATCTGGGATAAAATTCAATGATGAGATAAGAATATCTCGTCTTATGGTTTTTTTCTATTTCTATTAGACGAAATGATATATCTTTAATATATAGAATAGAGCGGAGAATACCGATTCTAATGAATAATTCATGAATATGAATCACAAACCAAAAGATTCTCTACAATTAGGTAGGAAAGGTGAAAAATCCCTTGTATTTAATCATATCATTCTATTATATTGACAATTAAAAAAATATTTATATTATAATCATAGTATGATAGCGGTTATGCAAGTAGCCCCCATCGTCTAGTGGTTCAGGACATCTCTCTTTCAAGGAGGCAGCGGGGATTCGACTTCCCCTGGGGGTAGGGTATACTACGAAAGGAAGTTGATCGTGGATTACCAACAAGCCTAAAAGTGATTCTTTGTGGGTCGATGCCCGAGCGGTTAATGGGGACGGACTGTAAATTCGTTGGCAATATGTCTACGCTGGTTCAAATCCAGCTCGGCCCAAAAATTTGCCAATCTACCACGAGGGGGTATAAACCCCTCCTTACAAATTACAAAACAAAATACTCGATACGGAGATAAAAAAGAATCCAAATTTCTGCTAGATCGCCTATTTATTTCCTGGGGATTGTAGTTCAATTGGTCAGAGCACCGCCCTGTCAAGGCGGAAGCTGCGGGTTCGAGCCCCGTCAGTCCCGTCGGATCGACTAAATACATTACTTTCAAAACTCTATTTTTCTTTCCTTCTCTCGTCCAAGACAAGAATATGTTGGTGGGTTAGTCCAATTAGTGAGCATTGTAGTAAGCATTTCAAGAAAGACGAGATATATTTTATTGATTGTTCCAGATTCATGGAATGGAATAGAGTCCTCTATTTTTTTTTGAAAGGTGATCATGTGATACTTCATCGGATAATTATACACGGGAGATGTAAGGTAATACAAAAAAAAGAACAGAAATGAATGATAAAAAGGACTTTTTTTAGATCAGGAATCTAAGTTGGGGTTCGGTATGATTAAACAAACTTCCATGTTATACTATTCCATTTTTGACGACGAATTCATTTCAGAATTCAGATATTGTTATTCATGATATTGATCCGATTCAAAACTATCGAGAGGTAATTCATCCATTGAATTGAAAGGAGAGGGGCTTGTCATCTCTATGGGATTAAATCCCAGGTTATTGTTAAATTTTATTTTTTATTTATATTATG